TATTGGACCTGGAGTTGGACAAGGGACTGCTGCGGGCCAAGCCGTAGAAGGTATCGCGAGACAACCAGAAGCAGAGGGTAAAATACGAGGTACTTTATTGCTTAGTCTGGCTTTTATGGAAGCTTTAACAATTTATGGACTGGTCGTGGCATTAGCGCTTTTATTTGCAAATCCTTTTGTTTAATCCTCGAAATAAATGGGAAAGTCTTATTTTGATCTTTCTTATTTTATTATCTTAGATTTGCCGCTTGATTTTTCAAATTATATCAAGATTTCAATCCTACAATAACTTTAACTTATTCGTTGAGATAATACAATACCCCGTGGGAAGGACTAATTTGAGGATCAGGAATTAGCGGATCCACTCGCTTTTTTCCTTCCCGTTCTCGGTCCAATGGAACCCCCTTTTTTAGTACGCCTTGCAACGAACGAGATATATCGTAATTGATATGATACCTGGCCTGGGACCTAATTATAATTAAGTATTTTTTTTTGGGGGGGGGAGTTCAATTGAAATTAAATAGATTGAGAAATATGGAAAAAAATAAAATCAACAAAGGGTGAAGTAATACAAAAAGAACTCTGTTCAATTTAGTCAGTCCTATCTATAAGAGGAGATCATATGAAAAATGTAACCGATTCTTTCGTTTCCTTGGGTCACTGGCCGTCCGCCGGGAGTTTCGGATTTAATACCGATATTTTAGCAACAAATCCAATAAATCTAAGTGTAGTCCTTGGTGTATTGATTTTTTTTGGAAAGGGAGTGTGTGCGAGTTGTTTATTTCAAGAATAAGCTGGATCTAACCAGCTGCACTTTTTTCTTTATAACTAGGAAAGAAAGGTGCACGATCCCGCGAATTACTTCTGAATCAATTCAGAAATCATATGTACGAACCGTAGCATTTCGTGATTCGTTGGTAAATACACTTTGATTCTCTATTAACCAATAATATGGGGCCCTAAACATGGTTAAAGCTAAATTGTTTGAAGTCTGGGCGCAACATTGGTGTTCTTTCTACCACTATGTTAGTATGGCGAGAGTTTCAAAACGAATCCTTGCATTTTATCCGATATAGAACACTCATATCGATAAAATGATTTGTGAACCTTTTATTGTTACTGAAAAACGGGAATCCCCTCCTTTTTTTATCCAATGCGGAATCGACGACCTATGTATAAAGTAAGCGGAATTTTTTGGATTTGAATAAAAAAAAAAAGAAACAACTTTGCCGATAATTACAGATTTTTTGTCTGGTCGGAAGAGTCCTCCGAATATTCTGGTCTTGGATCAATGATCCGTTTCAATATTTTTGAATCCGAACAGAAAAGAGAGGATAAGCTCATTATATTATATATATAAAAAAAATATAAATAAAAAAGTGATACGGGAATGCCCCATAAGTAAGTGAGCGTGAGAGCCAAATGAATCGAAAGATTCCTGTTTGGTTCGGGAAGAGGTCATGGAATTGTTAAAATTAATTGTAATGGGAAGATAATCTACTTTCATTAAGTGATTTATTAGATAATCGAAAACAGAGAATCTTGAGTACTATTCGAAATTCAGAAGAGCTACGCAAAGGGTCCATTGAAAGGCTGGAAAAGGCCAAGGCCCGCTTACGAAAAGTGAAAATAGAAGCGGATGAGTTTCGAGTGAATGGATATTCCGAGATAGAACGAGAAAAATTGAATTTGATTAATTCAACTTATCAGAATTTGGAACGATTAGAAAATTACAAAAATGAAACCATTCAGTTTGAACAACAAAGAGCGATTAATCAAGTCAGACAACGCGTTTTTCAACAAGCCTTACAAGGAGCTCTAGGAACTCTGAATAGTTGTTTGAACAACGAGTTACATTTACGCACTATCGGTGCTAATATTCGTATGTTTGGGGCGATGAAAGAAATAACTGATTAGTCCTTCTACTGTAGGTATTATTTATTGATTTTTCCTTTGCTTCTGAAAAAGAATTAAGCAAGACTCATGGCAACCCTTAGAGCCGACGAAATTAGTAATATTATCCGTGAACGTATTGAGCAATATAATAGAGAAGTCAAGATTGTGAATACTGGCACCGTACTTCAAGTAGGTGATGGCATTGCTCGTATTCATGGTCTTGATGAAGTAATGGCAGGTGAATTAGTAGAATTTGAAGAGGGTACAATAGGCATTGCTCTTAATTTGGAATCCAATAATGTTGGTGTTGTGTTAATGGGTGACGGTTTGATGATACAAGAGGGAAGTTCTGTAAAAGCAACAGGAAGAATTGCTCAGATACCAGTGAGCGAGGCTTATTTGGGTCGTGTTATAAATGCTCTTGCTAAACCTATTGATGGTAGGGGCGAGATTTCAGCTTCGGAATCTCGGTTAATTGAATCGCCCGCCCCAGGTATTATTTCGAGACGTTCCGTATATGAGCCTATGCAAACCGGACTTATTGCTATTGATTCGATGATTCCTATAGGACGCGGTCAGCGAGAATTAATTATTGGGGACAGAC